AAAAAATTGCGTCCAATAGGATTTGAACCTATACCAAAGGTTTAGAAGACCTCTGTCCTATCCATTAGACAATGGACGCTTTTCATTCCAATTTTTTTTTTTCGTATTTTAACCTCTCTTGTTCGTAAAAAAATGTGTGAGAATTCCGGAAATTGCGTATTCAATTCAATGATGCATTAATACATTACTTCAAATTCAGTAAATTGAAAATTGTTATTTGAGTAATTCCATTATTATTTTAGTTTGAAATAAATATTCATTAATATTAATCAATAATTTATTATATTTAGAATATATTAAATTAAAATATATTAAGATAAGCGGATAGCGGGAATCGAACCCGCATCGTTAGCTTGGAAGGCTAGGGGTTATAGTCGACGTTGATTCATCATTTTGAATGAACGTCTCTAATTCAAAACCGAACGTGAAACTTTGGTTTCATTCGGCTCCTTTATGGAAGATGGATAAATTCCTAGATGTAAAAAAAAAAAAAATGCCACCCATAACATCTATGTCAGCCTTTCCGTCTGAATGCATTCAAAAGGACCCGCTTTATAGATGATCCCTATACAAAAGGAGATCATAACAATCTTTCCAGTTATTTATTTCGTTCCCTATTTCTATTTAAAATAATCCTTAGGAAAAGTATTTTGTTTCCGCCGAGCTAAAAAACGATGTCGACGTCTCTAGTAAACCAAAGACATTGTTTAATAGCTATTTTGTTTTGCTTCAATCTCCCTTATACAAAGGGCAAATTGAAGATTTAGTTACGATTAGAAATAATTATACCTTTATCCATGGATCCCTTATTCCTTCAATTGGAAGTATTGATCCAATTCAATAAAATTATGTTTCGTAATTTCATGATCCAATTTTTTCAATTTCAAACTTATTTTTAGATACAAATCACGAGAATTTCTATTTTTCCTCGAATTTTTCATCGAGAGGTAAAGGATTTCATCCTTTTAAGAAAAAAAGTTTTTGCTCCGAATATTCATATTAATAAAACCGAAGGATCCCTTAACTATTAAGGGATTAATAGAACGAATCGCACTTTTACCACTAAACTATATCCGCTACAATGCAATTATTGTATATAAATGGACCTTTTGTCCAAGACAAAATAAGTCGTAGTAATAAGTAATAAAAAGATCGGATCAGAAAAGAATCATGAAAATTCTAGCGTTGACGTATTTTCGTCAGGGGGACTAATGAGATTAGGAAAAAAGGACTCATTTTCATTAACTAAATAACAAGTTTTTTTATTCCCGTTAACGTTAAAGTAATAAAGAATAATAATAACGAATGGCACCTTGATTCTATATCTTCTTGTTCTGTATCATAGGAATCAAATAATAATTCTTCTTATGATTCTTGTTCTTGTTGTTTCGATTTTATTTGTTTCAAAAACATTTTTTGTTTTCAAATCAAATAAATAATTTTATCTACGATTCATTGGAACAAAAAAAGCCCGGCTAGGTACCGACCAGGCCAGGCCGTATAAATAAAAAGAAAAGGACTTTTCAGATGAAATAAAATAAAAGAGGTACTTTATTTTTAAAATATATATTTTGAGTAATCTTTAATATATTGGTATTGTTTATATATTAGGATTGGAGATATCTTTTCTTTTGAGCCCTTACTTTATCTAAATAGAATGAATTGCTGATAAAAGTTTTTATCGATTTTATAGATATCCATCGATATATCTAGATAATTATATATATCGATAGAATTATCTATTTAGATAATTATATATCTATCGAGATAATTAGATATCTATCTAATAAGGGTAGATAATAAAGAGAGATAAAGAAGGGCTTTTTTCAAGCCTTCATTTTCTATTTTTTGATACAATGTATCATAGTAATTATCCTTTTTCAATTTGGGGAGAGATGGCTGAGTGGACTAAAGCGTCGGATTGCTAATCCGTTGTACGAGTTTTTTGTACCGAGGGTTCGAATCCCTCTCTTTCCGTTTCTGTCAATTACTTGGTATTTTTTTTATAGTTGAGGAAAGATGTGGAATAGATCCAATTTTAAGAACATTTAAAAATCAAGCAAGGAAAAAATATTATTTTTTTTATTCTTCACGTCCCGGATTACGTCCCGGGTCATTAGATAGGAATCCGAAAATGAAGAGAGAAACAAAGAATATTACTACTGTATAAACAAATAGTTTGAGAGTAAGCATTACACAATCTCCAAGATCGTTTTTTTTTTTAAGAGAATAGATTCTCTATTTGAACCCATTTTGACACCAAGAAATGCACTGAAGTGATTTCTAGAAATAGGAAAAAATTTTAAGAGTTGAGTCGTTCATTACTAAAACTGGGATTTTATACCCACAATTATATATTGTGGGGGACTCGAATAGGGTCGTTCAATGGAAAAAAGGAAGAATAAGAAAATGAGAGTGATCCAGATTTCTCACAGCTATAGAAGAATTTCAATATTGGACTCAACTCAAAGATTCAGACTGTATGTACGACTTATCTGATCTTATAACTAGTTATAATCTTTTTTTTTTTTCTAGTAAATCATGAATTTGTCTCGGACAGTATTAAAAATATTATCGAAAGCTTACGGCAGCTTGCCAAACAAAAGCTAATAGAAAAAAGAATAGAGGTATTACTGGCATAACATCGACTATTGGATTCAAAAAAGCGTAGGCCTCAGGCAATTTGGCGACGAAAAAACTACTTGAATAAAGGAAAGAATTAAGACAGATACCGATGAAACTTAAGATATTAAGCATAACAATTTTTTTTTTCTTTGTTCTTGAAGATAATTGTATTTCTTTTGATTTGATTGAGTTATTAATCCCCTATTATTGCTATGATATAAGGGCTAAGGGAAAAATTAATAACATAAAGTAGGTCAAAAAACCTTTCTTTGATTTGAACTCAGCCAATCAAAAATCCTTCAATTCTCAAATAAAAAGAGAATAGAAGAAATCCTACTTTCATACAATATCTTAATGGAATTATATGTAATGATCAATAAATTCAGTTTAATTGGATCTATAAACGTATCAAAATCCGAGCAACAATCTCATTTTTTCTATAAATATTTGTACTGGAATTGACGACCAACCACTACCAATATTAGTGTTTATTAGTGTTGAATATAAATGGGGCGTGGCCAAGTGGTAAGGCAACGGGTTTTGGTCCCGCTATTCGGAGGTTCGAATCCTTCCGTCCCAGAGTATGCGTATTATATGTATAATAGTATATTATAAGATATATAGAAAAATATTCGATAGCATATCAGACTCAAGATTACCCTTTTAAACAACCTTATGCTTAAGAGTCTACTATTAGATATAGATAGAATGTGTAGATATAGATAGAATGTGATTGTTCTTTCTTATTTTCTTATAATGATGCATTTAAAATCGAAATGCGAAAGCCTCTCTTATTCTCTATCCCTTAAATGGTGTGTGAAACCCGATTATTTTATTTAATTTTTTTTTTTTTTGATCTCTCGATTTGTTTCAAATCATTGATGGGTTAATCCGAATATGCATTTATTTATGATAATAAAATGGAATAAATCCTTTTTTATTACAAAACTTTATTCAAATAATAATATTGAGGTAGGAAATTTTCAATCAATTAAATCTTTTTTTTTAATGATTTCTTATGAGTCCTTGGTACTCGAAGAAGTATGAAACTCGTGAATCCATTCTATGAAGAAATTGAAAAATGGAGATTCTTAATTATTCGTAATTAATTATTTCTTAATTTATCGAAATGAAAAAAAAAATATCTATATTCTATATATAGAGATATAGAGAAATCCATATTGCACTCATACAAAAAAAATGTTATTGATCCAATATATACAATAAAATATGGGATATCCAATAAAATATGGGTTTAAATAAATTTAATTATTGCTAAGACTTTTTCAAAAACTACTCATGTCATGAGAGTATAGATTACTATGGACCAACTAAACCAATGACTATACATGATTCCATAAATGAATCAATTACATCCCAGTTCCAAGAAATTAGAGGTTATGGTAAAACTTCGTTTAAAACGATGTGGTAGAAAGCAACGTGCGACTTGAAGGACATGATCCACTGTGGATTCTTACACCCACCATTTTATATTCTATAGGAATGAAGATGCTCTTGACTCGACATCGTTTGTTCTGTTCCACTAGAGTTCTCATTTTTTGAGGGTTTTGATGTAAATAGTACGTGATGGAGCTCGAGTAGAAAGTATTGATTCATTTATCAAGGGCAGAGATCTAGGGTTAGTATCAATCAATAAGTTAAAACTACTTCGTAAGTATATGTTCGGTATAGAAATCGAAAGGATCCCATATCGAACAAGTTTCAAATTCAAACGTCAAATTTGATCAAAAGTGAATCACGCGAGAATCCATTATTTATATGATTCTTTGATAAAAATAAATCACAAAAAATGGTATGTTGCTACCATTTTGAAACGATTCAAGATCACCGAAGTAATGTCTAAACCCAATGATTCAAGGCAAGGATAAGGGATCCCCGAACAAGGAAAAATCTTTTTCAATTGTCTCAATAACAAAACTAGATCAGAATGAAGAATCGAAATAGCTTCTAAAGGAGACAGGCAAAATAAAGGGGTTAGAGACCGCTCAATAAATGAAATGCTTAAGCTTAAGGGTTGTTTTCCTTTGAGTGAGAGTTATCCAACTTGAGTTATGGGGATAATAATGAGTTTTTTTTTTTTTTCAAAAAAGAATAAAAAATAAACAAAAGAATAAGAAAAAAGTAGTTAAATCATAGTCTAATTGATTTAATAATCTATGGATCCATTTGACATTAATTAGAATTCTATACATAACTTTGAATTTCTTCGAGCCGTACGAGGAGAAAACTTCTTATACGGTTCTGGGGGGGGTATTGTTAATTTACATCTATCCCAATGAGCCGTTTATCGAATCATTGCAATTGATGTTCGATCCCGAAGAGAAGGAAGAGATCTTCGTAAAGTGGGTTTTTATGATCCGATAAAGAATCAAACCTATTTAAATGTTCCTGCTATTCTATATTTCCTTGAAAAGGGTGCTCAACCTACAAGAACTGTTCATGATATTTTAAAGAAGGCAGGGGTTTTTACGGAACTTCACCTTAATCAATAACCGAAATTCCATTAATGAAATAAAAAAAGCGGATTAAGTTTTTTTCCTTATTTATATTTCTGGATTGAATAAACATTGAATAAACCCGATATATTTTTTTTCTTCCGTAATTTCTTCTTTCGCCTACATCTTTTATGTCTATCTATGTTGATTATCTCTATAGTGCCAATCCAAGTCCGTAGTTTTTTTTTTATTCTTTTCTCTTATTTATTATATAAATATTATATAAATAGAATCAAATTTATTATTATTCGAATATTTTCTCTTATTATATTTTTTATCTTTATCTATTTAAAATTTAAATATATTTATTCAATTCAAATTGTTATTTCCATTTGTTTTTTATTCATTTAGAATTCTTTTGTTTTCTCCATTGTAGTCGTTTTTCACTATTCACATTCATATTGACAACAGTGTATCAAACAAATATAATCCGATCGTGTCTAAATGAAGCTAGTTATCTCCGTTTCATGACCTTTGCTTTTCATGCACATGATGGTCTCATTGTCTTTTCTGTGATACAAAAAGTTACTTTTGTGTGATATAAGAAGTTTTTTTTTTTATTGGAATATTTTGATTACGTCGTGTAATTTAATTTCTTTTTTTATTTTGATTGTATCTATACAAAAAAATTTTTGATAGTTATGGGGTTGCTAACTCAATGGTAGAGTACTCGGCTTTTAAGTGCGGCTAGCATCTTTTACACATTTCTATGAAGTAACGGATTCGTCCATACTATCGGTAGAGTTTGTAAGACCGCGACTGATCCTGAAAGGAATGAATGGAAAAAGCAGCATGTCGTATCAATGGAAAATTCTAGTAATATTTTTACCTTACTAGATTGGGCCAAACCTTGTTTGAATTCTTGATGCGGAAAAAAAAAGTCAAGTCGGGTCGAATGAATAAATGGATCGAGCCCTAGGCTCTAATTATAGAGAAATCAAAAGTAACGGGCTTATGTTCTTAATTCGAATGATTACCCGATCTAATTAGACGTTAAAACTATATTAGTGCTTGATGCGGGAAGGACTTTTCTTATGAGTGAGTTATCGATTTTTTTGTAAGTCCTAACTATTAGTTACTCTACATTATGGGGTAGAGGGAAATGTGTAGAAGAAGCAGTATATTGATAAAGAGCTTTTTTCCAAAATCAAAAGAGCGATTGGGTTGAAAAAATAAAGGATTTCTAACCATCTTTTTTATCCTAAAATATAAACCCATTAGATAGCAAAAGAAAAAAGAGGATAGAGAGTCCGTTGATAAGTCTTACCTATTTACGAGGTATCTATTATTAGTCTTTTTTTACTGTAATACCTTGTTTTGACTGTATCGCACTATGTATCATTTGATAACCTAATAAATCCATTATAGTATCCCTAGTTCAAATCAAATTAAAAATGGCGGAATTTCAAGGATATTTAGAACTTGAGAAATCTCGGCAACGTGACTTCCTATACCCACTTATCTTTCGGGAGTATATTTATGCATTTTCTCATGATCATTTTTTAAATGGATCCGTTTTGTTGGAAAATTATGGTTATGACAAAAAATCCAGTTTACTAATGGTAAAACATTTAATTACTCGAATGTATCACCAGAATCATTTTTTTTTTTTTTGCACTAATTCTTATAACAAAAATCCATTTTTGGGGTACAACAAAAATTTGTATTCTCAAATGCTATCAGAAGGGTTTGCAATCATTGTGGAAATTCCATGTTCCCTACGATTAGTATCTTCCTTCGAGGAAGAAGAAATCGCAAAATCTTATAATTTACGATCAAGTCATTCAATATTTCCTTTTTTAGAGGATAAATTCCCACATTTAAATTATGTGTCAGATGTATTAATACCCTATCCCCTCCATCTGGAAATTTTAGTTCAAATCCTTCGCTCCTGGGTGAAAGATGCCCCTTCTTTTCATTTATTACGGTTTTTTTTTCACGAGTATTGGAATAGTCTTAGTACTTCAAAAAAATTGATTTCTTTTTTTTCAAAAAGAAATCGAAGATTAGTCTTGTTCCTACATAATTCTTATGTATGTGAATATGAATCCATTTTCCTTTTTCTACGTAACCAATCTTCTCATATACGATTAACTTCTTATAGGGGCCTTTTTGAGCAAATATATTTCTATGGAAAAATCGAACATCTTGTCAAAGTGTTTGCTAATTATTTTTCGGCTATCTTACGGGTCTTCAAGGATCCTTTCATGCATTATGTTAGATATCAAGGAAAATCCATTCTGGTTTCAAAAGATACGCCACTTCTGATGAATAAGTGGAAATATTACCTTGTAAATTTATGGCAATATTATTTTTATGTGTGGTCACAACCAGAAAGTATCTATATAAACCAATTATC